GAAAAGAAATTGCACGTGTCGAATGGATCAGAGAAGGTAGGGTTCCTCTACAAACAATTCGTGCTAAAATTGATCATTGTTCCTATACAATTCGAACTATCCATGGAGTATTAGGCCTAAAAATTTGGATATTTGTGAACGAGGAATAATAGACCTTTTTTTATCTTGACATTCTGTCCAGTGATAGAACAAAAAATTAGAAACTATTTCTGTTTTTTTTCCTTTTTCCGTTAAATCAAACAAAAAATAAACAATTCTAATTCTATAAGGTTGAATAAAAAATAGATTAATCTTACTTTTGATATAAATTGCTATGCTTAGTGTGTGACTCGTTAGTTTTTTCTTTAGAGTTTAAAGCTGGGCTTCAAAAAAAAAGACTGACCTCCACTATAAACTTAATAACTATATAAAATAAAATAATAAAATAAACGAAAAACTAATAACCAACTTATTGCTTCGTATTGTCGAGATCCCAAGAAACAGTCACTATATGACTGAATGACTGAATCAATCATATAGTTGTAACAACTGAAATTTTCATAAAAAACAAATCTGATTATGGATTTTGAAGAAAAAAAAAAATAAAGGGATGCGGATAAATGGAAAGGTGATAGAAAGAGAGAACAAAAATATCAATGATAGATGATTCCAATATGTATGGTCTATGAATCACCTCATAAAAGGCAGTGTGATAAAGCATTAATATTGATATATTAATATATATAATAATACAAATAATAAAGAGCCCTGGGTTAATAGAAACTGAGGAGATTGACTCGGGAACCCATTTTGTTGGGAGCTCCGTTGCAGAGTTCAGGCCTAACCATTAATAGAGAAGCTATAGGAACGACGAAACCTGTGACTATATAAGATTCAACTATTAAAATATAAATAAAATAGAAAAGAAAAATGAATCCTAATGATTCATCGGGCGGGATGGCGGAACGAACCAAGAACAAATTGATTTACTCTGAGAGGTCATGGATTGATCCTACGAATGAAGCAGGAAAGAGTCAATATCCGCCCGCGAAACCCTTATTTATTTATTGTATTACAATACAATATTGTCTTGACTCGATAAGAGTAAAATAAAAAAAAAATAGGGATTCGTTATAAAAAATAAGCATTATCTTTATCTATAAATATACACATCTAGCCATATATGGAGCTTCCTATGTAATAAATGAAATATCAATAAATCCCATTACTTAGTTTAGTGTACTAATTATTAAATGGATGTGTATCCGTATCGAATCTTTTCATTCGCGAGGAGCTGGATGAGAGGAAACTCTCATGTCCGGTTCTGTAGTAGAGGTGGGATTAAGAAAAAACCATCAACTATAACCCTAAAAGAACTAGATTTCGTAAGCACCATAGAGGAAGAATGAAGGGAATATCTTGTCGGGGCAATCATATTTGTTTCGGCAGATACGCTCTTCAGGCACTTGAACCCGCTTGGATCACAGCTAGACAAATAGAAGCAGGGCGAAGAGCAATGGCACCATATGCGCGTCGTGGTGGAAAAATATGGATACGTATATTTCCAGACAAACCTGTTACAATAAGACCCACGGAAACACGTATGGGTTCGGGGAAAGGATCTCCCGAATATTGGGTATCCGTTGTTAAACCAGGCCGAATACTTTATGAAATGGGTGGAGTATCAGAAACTGTAGCCAGAGCAGCTATTGAGATAGCTGCGTGCAAAATGCCTATACGAACTCAATTTATTATTTCAGGATAGGGATATAGAACTAAAGATAAACAAAAGGGGTATTGAGGATGAAAAAACAACCGCGGGTTTATTTATTTCTAGACAAACACTATTTCTTTTTTTCCTCATTCTTTGCATTGAAATAACAGATTCAAATAAAAATGATATGATTCAACCTCAGACCCTTTTGAATGTAGCAGATAACAGCGGAGCTCGAGAATTGATGTGTATTCGAATCATAGGAGCCGGTAATCATCGATATGCTCATATTGGTGACGTTATTGTTGCTGTAATCAAAGAAGCAGTGCCCAATATGCCTCTAGAAAGATCAGAAGTAATTAGAGCTGTAATTGTACGTACATGTAAAGAACTCAAACGTGACAACGGTATGATAATACGATATGATGACAATGCTGCGGTTGTCATTGATCAAGAAGGAAATCCAAAAGGAACTCGAGTTTTTGGCGCGATTGCTCGGGAATTGAGACAGTTGAATTTTACTAAAATAGTTTCATTAGCTCCTGAAGTATTATAAATACTAGTAGATGAAACTATGATATAGTTATAGTAGGATATCTGAAATGGATTAAATTAGCAGATTGTGTTTCACGCATATACTTTTAATAATTGAAATTGAATAATTCAAAATAAAAAAACATGTTGATTATATCAAAATTAAGAAGCACCAATAATTAGAATTCGTCATGGGCAGAGACGCTATTGCTGATATAATAACTTCTATAAGAAATGCTGACATGAGTAAAAATGGAACGGTTCGAATAGCATCCACTAATATCACCGAAAACATTGTTAAAATACTCCTACGAGAAGGTTTTATTGAAAACGTTCGGAAACATCAGGAAAGTAACAAAGATTTCTTGGTTTCAACCTTGCGCCATAGAAAGACTAGGAAAGGAATATATAGAACTATTTTAAAACGTATCAGTCGACCTGGTCTACGAATCTATTCCAACTATCAAAAAATTCCTAAGATTTTAGGTGGAATGGGAATTGTAATTCTTTCCACTTCTCGAGGCATAATGACAGATCGAGAAGCTAGACTAGAAAAAATTGGAGGAGAAATTTTGTGCTATATATGGTAATCTTCCTCCGGTATCCTAATTTGATCTCTAACTTCCAATTTGTGAAATAGAGAGGAAAAGTAAGTTATATAACTCTTCCTCCATTAGTTGATGATATTTCAAGGGGTTACCTGGATGAAAGAACAAAAATGGATTCATGAAGGTTTAATTACTGAATCACTTCCCAACGTCCCGGGTCCATTTAGATAATGAAGATCTAATTCTAGGTTATATTTCAGGGAGGATCCGACCCAGTTTGATACGGATACTGCCGGGAGATAGAGTCAAAATAAAAATAAGTCGGTATGATTCAACTAGAGGACGTATAATTTATAGACTCCGCAACAAAGATTCGAGCGATTAGATGATTTTTGAAAACATTCCTTTGGTGAGAGATACAACTCGAAGCTAAAAAATGAAATACAAGAGACTTATTTTCTTCCAAGGAATAGATTCCAAATTGAGGTAAGGAGTGATAAATATGAAAATAAGAGCTTCCGTTCGTAAAATTTGTGAAAAATGTCGACTGATCCGTAGGCGCGGACGAATTAGAGTGATTTGTTCCAATCCGAGACATAAACAGAGACAAGGATAATCTTTCTTTTATAAAATTTCTCAAAGAAGGGCCATGTAAAAATAAAGGATCTGTTTTAACATGAAATGGATATTTCCGTATCTTTCTGTATATTTCTGATTCATATTTATGAGATGAAAAAATATGGCAAAACCTATACCAAAAATTGGTTCGCGTAGGAATGGACGTATTGGTTCACGTAAGAATGGACGTAGAATACCAAAAGGGGTTATTCATGTTCAAGCGAGTTTCAACAATACTATTGTAACTGTTACAGATGTACGAGGTCGGGTGGTTTCTTGGGCCTCCGCCGGTACTTCTGGATTCAAAGGCACAAGAAGAAAGACACCCTATGCTGCTCAAGCCGCCGCCTCAAATGCTATTCGTACTGTAGTTGATCAGGGTATGCAACGAGCAGAAGTTATGATAAAGGGTCCCGGTCTCGGAAGAGATGCAGCATTACGGGCCATTCGTAGAAGTGGTATACTATTAAGTTTCGTACGTGATGTAACACCTATGCCACATAATGGATGTCGACCTCCTAAAAAAAGACGTGTGTAAAAATAAGAATTAAACGGATTACAAGAGAAATAAATGATTCAATGATCTGATCAAATAATAATATTTAGTATGGTTCGAGAGGAAATAGCAGGATCCACTCGAACACTACAGTGGAAATGTGTTGAATCAAGAGTAGACAGTAAGCGTCTTTATTATGGTCGTTTCATTCTGTCCCCGCTCATGAAAGGTCAAGCCGATACCATAGGTATTGCCATGCGAAGGGCTCTACTTGGAGAAATAGAAGGAACATGTATCACACGTGCAAAATCTGAGAGGGTGCCGCATGAATATTCTACGATAGTAGGTATTGAGGAATCCGTACATGAAATTTTAATCAATTTGAAAGAAATTGTATTGAGAAGTAATCTGTATGGAGTTAGAGACGCATCCATTTGCGTCAGGGGTCCTAGATACGTAACCGCTCAAGATATCATCTCACCACCTTCCGTGGAAATAGTTGACACAACACAGCATATAGCTAACCTGACGAAACCAATTGATTTGCGTATTGGATTACAAATCAAGAGAGATCGCGGATACCGTATGAACCCCACAAATAACTCTCAAGACGGAAGTTATCCTATAGATGCTGTATCCATGCCTGTTCGAAATGCAAATCATAGTATTCATTCTTATGGGAATGGAAATGAAAAACAAGAAATCCTTTTTCTAGAAATATGGACGAATGGAAGTTTAACTCCTAAGGAAGCACTTTATGAAGCTTCTCGTAATTTGATTGATTTATTTATTCCCTTTCTACATGCGGAGGAAGGGGACATTCATTTCGAGGAAAAGAAAAACAGGTTTACTCTACCCCTTTTTACCTTTCAAAATAGATTAACTAATCTAAAGAGAAACAAAAAAGGAATTCCGTTGAAATGTATTTTTATTGACCAATCAGAACTGCCCCCCAGGACCTATAATTGTCTCAAAAGGTCCAATATACATACATTGTTGGACCTTTTGAGTAACAGTCAAGAAGATCTTATGGGAATTGAATATTTTCGCACAGAAGATGTAAAACAGATATTGGACACTCTACAGAAGCATTTCGCAATCAATTTACCTA